TTGTTCGAAAAAAGCCTTGTTCTTTGGAAGATCTATCTCGTGTCTGGTACTGCATGGTTCCACTCTGCAAGAACTCCGAATCATTCTCTTGAAGCTCATCCTCTTTATGATAAATGATCCATTTGCCCCGAAATGACCCAGTCCAATAGGGAAATCCCAATTCCGTGGGCCTTTCGATACAATCAAATAGATTGCCACAAGGGCGCCATATTCTAGGAGCCCAAACTATGTGATTGAAGAAATCCTCCTCTATCTGTTGCGGATCAAGGGCCCCTTCCCCTTCTTCAAACTCCGATTCGTATTTTTCATATAGAAATCTCTGATCAACGATAGAACAAGATCCATTTTGCATCATATCTAACTGATTCCTTGGTTCGGACCGAAGAAGTAATGTCACTCGATTATTATCAAACTGACTGCAATATTTTTCTGTCCGTGAGGATCCCGCCAGAGCGCCCTCTACTTCTAATAGTAATAATAGTAATAGGCCATGAACTAGATCAGAATCATTCTCAACGAATCCATAAGAAGTGATCCAATCTTTTTCATCGTGTCTGGATGAAGACCAAAGATCTTGAGCGACCGATCCGGCAGAACAACTCAAAAGATAAAGAAGTATCGTGAATTTCTTCATGCTCGTTCCAAGTTCGAAGTACCATTTGTACAAATAAGAATCCCCTCCCTTACATGATTTCTTCTTCATATAGATAGATATAGGATCTATGGGGCAATTACTTAGAAGTACATTTTGTGTAACAGCCCTTCCTATCTGATAGAAGAGGATCCCATGATCCTGAACCGATCTTATCTGGGATCGAAAATCCCAAGTTTTTCTATGAAGAGCTGATCTAATTGTATTAGTTTCTATAATGGATTTCTTCTGTGTAATACTAATTGATAGGGCCTCATTGATAAGTGCTACAAGATCTCGCGCATTGGAACCCATGGTTATGGACCCGAATCCGTTAGTATGGAACATCTTCTTTTCCAAGTGAAATCCCCTAGTATATGAAAGAATGAAAAAGTGCTTTCGTTGTTGTGGAAGAAGAAGCCTTCGTATCTTAATGCATGTATTTAATTTATTCGGAGCTATTAGAGCGGGATCCACTTTTTGGGGAATATGAGTCGAAGCAATAACAAGAATCTTTCCAGTGGAACATCTTTCACAATCCCTGGAGAGATAGTTCTCTAATAGACCGAGGGATAAGTAATTCGACTCATTCACATGCAGATCATGAATGTTTGGAATCCATATTATGCAAGGAGACATTGCTTTTGCTAATTCGAATTGAAGGGTGATATCAAATCGGTCTATTTTCGGCGTCATATACATAGTTAGCAGCTCCGTATCAATATCAAGGTCATCATCACTATCATCAATATCGTCACTATCATCAATATCGATATCGTCACTATCATCAATATCGATATCATCAATAAGATAACCTTTAGGCTTGTCATCCAGGAACTTGTTCGGAAATACCGTAATGAAAGGAACATAGGAGTTTGTCGCTAGGTATTTGACCAAACAGGATCGTCCAGTTCCTATAGAACCTATCACTAAAATACCTCTAGAAGGGGATAGGGCTAAGCGGAGCGAAAAGGGTTTTCCATGAGGAGATGGGGAATGAAAACTATTAGCCCCACACGAGGTTTGTGAATAAGTGATTGTCTGATAATGAGCAAGGAATATCCGTCTTTCTGCTAAACAGGATCTATTGAACTCATAATTCATTAGATCCTTTTGATGAATGTCAACTAAGTATCGTAAGGAAATTGATCCCGGTTGTTCAATCATTTGATAACCAGAGTCATTCTTTGATAAATGATCACTATGAGTCAGACTCAATAGAATTTGATCAATCCTTTTTTCTGTCGTTAAGGTGGAGAACTGAACCAAGAATTCTCTTTCTTCATCATCAATCGAATCACTGTTCGCGACCCAGAATTCTATTTTCTCATCAATCCAATCACCGTTCACGTTTTTTCTTTTTCTTATCAATGAATAGATCTCTTTACTTGTACGACTTAGATGTCTCGTATTTCTCGAAAAAATGATTCGATTGATGGGATTTGGTATGATACTTACAAGATCGATGAGATTGATCTTCCAATATTTATTCTTAGAACGTATTGATTTGACCCCATAAGCGGGACCACCACCCAATAGCATGTTGCCACCAGAAGCAGAACCCCGTATTTCTTCCAGAGAATCTCCTAATTGTTCCAGAACAACTAGAAAGAGATTCTTTAACCAGAAAGGATTCAGTTCAGATGTAGGATACCTATCCAGAAGTTTTCGAAATTCCATCATGTATGATGGAATCATCAAAGATTTGATCTTTTCTAACTCTGTCTGTAACTCACTAGAGGCTCGGGAAACAAAGAGAAGATGTATACGAACGAGATATCCAGCAACAAGAAGAAGGAAAAATATGGAATAGAGGAACTCCCGAGCATTTGTTGATCTCAGATGTGCCCATATCAATGGAACGGGTGA